ACTATCTCGGTTTCATATATAAATTTATATAGAATCTTTGAAAAAGACTTTTCTTCATAAGAAAGAAAAGACTTACTATCTTTGGGATATGATGCTACACCGCTGCCCAATACCGTAGTGGATCGACTCTATTACATAAGTTGATTCCTCATTTGTCTCTTATATCATGATAGAAGTAAAGTAAGCAGTTTTTATTGTATCGGCCCAAAACCTCGCTAATTGATCTTTACGGTGCTTCCTCTATCAATTAGATCCTTTATCCATAGAAAAAAATATCTAGGCATACCTATGTCTTCATATTTTAACTTCTATGAAGTTTATTTCTTTGCTACAGCTGAAAAAAATCGATATTTTGGACAATACATATGTAGAAAACCTTTTTTGTAGTATTTATTAGTGGATTTTTTCTTTTTTTTTTTCTTTCTATAGTGGAGATAGTCGCACGTAATGACAGATCACAGCCATATTATTAAAAGCTTGTGGTAAGAACGGATTTCGTTCTAGTGCCCGAAAATAATATTCCAAAGCTTTCGTATGTTCTCCATTCCTTGTGTGGATAAGACCTATGTTATAGAGTATATAACTTCGATCATAGGGATCAATTTCTAGCCGCATAGCTTCATAATAATTCTGTAGAGCTTCTGCAAAATTTCCTTCGGATTGAGCCGACATCCGTTACGGTCGTCATTTTATTCAAAGAATCTCCGTTGCAGAACCGTACGTGAGATTTTCATCTCATACGGCTCCTCCTTTATGTGATTCGCATAATGAGATGAGTGAGATCACAATAAATAATAGATGAATCAAAAAAGACAGAAATAGTATCATTACGAACTGAGTAGGGGCTAATGTTTTTACAAGAAATCTCTAGCCAACCTTCCTGTAAAAAAAGATTTTGTCTTAACATCAACCATGTTATGTTGGTACTAGATAAAGATGAAAAATGGTAATTCCAACAATTTCTTTGTCCTCAACGCCTCATTATTTTATTTTCGGGAATTAGTCACTTCAACAGTTTTTAATGGTTATATGGGTATCCAAAATACAAACGAGATGGATGTTTGTTATCCCAACCATTCTTTTAGTTCCGATCCCAATAAGGAAAAGGTATATATAATATATAACAAAGTTTTCGTGTTGTTGATTCCTAGTCGTAGTGCTTCTTTCCCTATGCCGCCTACTGGTACTAGTGGAATAGAGTTGACTTAACACATTATTTAACCCATAGGTATAACCTTTCGCTCAATACTAGAATTAACAATTAAAGCATCTGAGGTTGCATTAATCGGGGATACACGACAGAAGGAATTTTTTTATTTTTAAATTTCACCTCCAATAAGCGTAGATTTTTTTCAATCATTTTTTTTTTCTTTCTATCTGGAATAATGTATTTTGGCTTTCTTCTAAGATTTCGAGAAGTAAAGTAAAAATACAAAAAGTAAATAAATCAAAAAAAACTTCAAATCGCACCATCTCTGTAATAGGTGAATGCCTCTTTTTCTCCTGAAGTTGTCGGAATTATTCGTAATAAGATATTGGCAACAATTGAAAAGGTCTTATCAATAAAATTTCCATTTATCTGAGATCTAGGCATAGGTAGAAACCAATTCTATAATTTATTTTAATTACCTCTCGTGAGAAAATGATCCCACAAACAAAGGAATTGTATAGTACGAAATAACATAAAAAAAAAAGTTATTAAAAAAAAGATATGACCTTCTACTCGATACTCAAATTGTTTCTTTTTAACAGGAATCAATAAAAAATCAGAAATATTGGAATCCGGTTAGATTTCATCCAAATGTACTAGGATAAGAATGAAGGAAACTATTCTCATTTCATCGAAATTGAAGAATTAAAGAATATCATTTCAATTTATCTTACAGATTGGGGTAATACGAGAAGTTTCAATTGAATTCTGATCCAAAGCAAAGAGGAAAAAGAATCCAATAATTATTCTATGATAAAAATAGAATAACCATTTATTTTTTGTGCATAAGGAGTATACACTATACAATTCAATATAAAAACCCCGGGATGATTCATGAATTTGGACCAGATCTATGGGATAAGTAGTTGTTGTTGAAAAATCTAAAACTAGAAAAAAAAGTAGAATTAAAAAAAAATCTATCGAGGGAAGGTTTTTTTCTTTGATGATTAGTTAGAAAAAATTTTACATACCTACTCCAAAAAGATTGACTAGGAATGACTCACTATTACTGGGTTTCGGGGCCATAATCGTTATGGAGGAGAGATGGCCGAGTGGTTCAAGGCGTAGCATTGGAACTGCTATGTAGACTTTTGTTTACCGAGGGTTCGAATCCCTCTCTTTCCGTACCCTTCCCCTAATTCGCCGATGTTACTGACCACAATGTCGCAACTAACAATGGTTAGACATTTCTTTGATATAGATTCACACGTAAAAAAAAAGATTGGAAAAAATCTACAAGGAATGAAAATATCCTTACCAATCCATAATAGATGAATGGTAGAAAAATCT